TATTGGCTTCGGGCTAGAAACCGAAGATTGGGTAAAATGTGAATCCGACGGGTTGGTTTATAATAATTCAGGAAGCGGATTCTCATAGTCCCAAAATTCAATTAAATTAGACGTGAAATCAAAAAATTTTTCCTTTGTGTTTGGAGTTATATTTTTTGAATCTTTTTTTCATTTTAAGGAATTGGTTAGTCGTCCAGTAATAAGTAACAGTAGTACATAGTATTCGATGAAAGAAAGAGAACAACGAATAAAATAATAATCAATATTTGCAATGCACGCATTATTGTTGTTATATTAGACTCAAAGGATTAATTAAAAGAATGGGGCTTTAAAATATGGAAAGATAAAATGTAGAACCTAGTTTCGAGTGATCTGATCGTGGGATACTTTTTTCTTTTTATTCAAGATTTTTTGGGAATGAACCCACTACTGAAAATCTAATTAGTTCGAATAAAATTTAAATAAAGGGTATTTTAAGGTCATTCATTCTTAAGCGATTCGAAGAACATTTCATTTTTGAAATGAAGTTACACAACATAGTTTTTTTATATATTAAATATATATATATAAATTTTTTTATATATTTTATCTTTCTAATTATTTAGAATCCGCTTAATAGATTTATATATTAATTTAAAATAATTTAAAAATTATTGTTTATAATCTGAATATTAGTTTTTTCAACTCAAGAGTTGTCCAATGAATCTGTTGATTCGGAATCGCGGGATAGAGAGACAGATGACGAATTTATTTCTTACCTATGTCACGAGATTTTTGTTAGTATCATCTATAATGATAATAATTGATGAATCAAAAATTTTCAATTGAATTTATTCTTTCAATTGGTATTTTTACTTATCCATCCGCGTATCTTTCTAAAATAGAAACTTAGGGAAAGGGAAGTGCTTTATAAACATATGGATAAAAATAACGTATTTCATTTAGCCCCGTCATGCCTACTATAACTAGTTATTTCGGTTTTCTACTAGCAGTTTTAACTATAACCTCAGCTCTATTTATCGGTTTGAACAAGATACGACTTATTTGATTGAAATTAATTGAATGCACAATTCAAAAAAAGAAACATTTATGTGCTATTCCATATATTCTAGAGTTCTTTACCTTGTCAATTGAATTTGCAATTCTTGGTCGTCATTGAGATTCATGGGCAATACAGATTAATATTTTTAGGATAGATATTACCTCTCCTTTTCCTCGTTCAACTAAATTGAAATGATTGAAGTTTTTCTATTTGGAATCGTATTAGGTCTAATTTCTATTACTTTGGCTGGATTATTTGTAACCGCATATTTACAATACAGACGTGGTGATCAGTTGGATCTTTGATTAATTAACAGATCTTTTTTAGATTGACCTCCTATAAAGCAAGTAGGAGGTCCAATTTTTATTTCTGTTCAATTATTTCAGTGTAATTTTTGATCTAACAATACCAAGAATCGAACCACGCTCTGTAGGATTTGAACCTACGACATCAGGTTTTGGAGACCTACGTTCTACCGAACTGAACTAAGAGCGCTTTATTTATTATCAAACTAAATGCAACCCTACCCTAATATATCTTGCATACATATATTATGATATAGAATATCATAAAATTAAATAAAAAAAAGATTGATTTTGTATATGTATGTTCAATTTTTATGGATCTCAATTGATTCCTCGTTACTGTTCAGAAGATAAGTAATAGGTAGGGATGACAGGATTTGAACCTGTGACATTTTGTACCCAAAACAAACGCGCTACCAAGCTGCGCTACATCCCTTTCAATTGGTCTACAGTGTCATTGTAGAGAACCCCTGTCTTGTTTTCCACATTTTTTATTTATTTCCTCTATTGGTATACACAAATTATCTTGCCATTTCTTCTTTTTTGTCTCATATCATAGCATAGCATAGAACATATATAAAATATAATAATTTGAATTAGGAATTCCGCGTACAATACAGGTGGTTATTAACTATATATACATTTAATCGTATGTAATACCATTACGTATTACATTACCATTATGTATTACAAATTACTATAAAGTAGGAGGGTTTAAAATGCGAGATCTAAAAACATATCTCTCCGTGGCACCGGTAGTAAGTACTCTATGGTTCGGGTCTTTAGCGAGTCTATTAATAGAGATCAATCGTTTATTCCCAGATGCGTTGGTATTCCCATTTTTTTCATTCTAGTTATTGACTTGGGAAGGGGTGAAGAAGATTAGAAAAACAATCAAATATCTGTGACTAATCCCCTTCCCCTTCTTTTCTTTTTTTAGAGTTTTTAGACTTAGAATAAGTTAGAAAAGAGAAAGAATAAAAGTGGATTCAACCTCAGTCAAACTCGGACTCGGCGCCGGGTTCCAATTGAATTAATAAAAGAGTGAGAACGGAAATGAAAATGGGATGGCTAGGGCAACAATATCATACAAGATACTTAAACGAAAAACTGCACTGCGATTCTAAATTTAGAAATCGTTGTATTACTACTATAAATTTGATTTCAACGAAATCTTTCATAATTTTATTTCGAGTTACCAACTTCTTTTTTTTCTTTCTTCTTTTCTTCATTTTGGATCGGAAAGTGGAAGAGTTGCGTGAATAAAAAATCCAAGGGAGGTTCATGGCCAAGGGTAAAGATGCCCGAGTAACGGTTATTTTGGAATGTACTCGTTGTGTTCGAAACGGTGTTAATAAGGAATCAATCGGCATTTCCAGATATATTACTCAAAAGAATCGACACAATACACCTAGTCGATTGGAATTGAGAAAATTCTGTCCCCGTTGTTACAAACATATGATTCATGGGGAGATAAAGAAATAGATGGAACCGATCGTCTGTGTGTCACCCTTTTCCAATCCAAGGAAGATGAAAAATTACATATATTAGACATATTTTATATTAAAATATAAAAAAACCAAATCCTATTTCTTAATTCTAAATCATTTTAGATCCGATCGAAATAGGATTTTCGGGAATTTTGGGATAAGGAATAAATAAACCATGGATAAATCCAAGCGACTCTTTCTTAAATCCAAACGATCTTTTCGTAGGCGTTTGCCCCCGATTCAATCGGGGGATCGAATTGATTATAGAAACATGAGTTTAATTAGTCGATTTATTAGTGAACAAGGAAAAATATTATCTAGACGGGTAAATAAATTGACCTTAAAACAGCAACGCTTAATTACTATTGCTATAAAACAAGCTCGTATTTTATCTTTGTTACCTTTTCTTAATAATGAGAAACAATTTGAAAGAAGCGAGTCGACCGCTAGAACTATAGGTCTTAGAACCAGGAATAAATAGGCTTACTCTTCAATTGAATTAAAATTATAATCCAAACTCAACCGCGGATTGATGCTTTGTTCTAAAAAGACGAGAATCTCGATTTGATTGTGGTGTCGTAAGAAAAAAAAAAGAATCGGGGAAGAAGAATAAATCTTTTTTTTATTGAACATATTTGCTAATTTTGAACACTTTATCATATTATCATATTTTATCATACTAATTTCTACTCTACCTTCTCGGAGTTCATTCTCCAGAGAATTCCATTTTAAACATTCCGCTGGATTCTTTCCAATCTTTTGATTTTCTAATCTCATTGGAAACCATATAAAGACAATTTCTATTTAATATAGCGATTTGGGCAAGTATTTTACGATTAAGAAGCAACTGCTTCTTGTACAAATTGTGTATGAATCTGCTATAACTGTAGTATACCTTATTATATCGAATTACTGCATTTATTCGAGCGATCCACAAATGGCGAAAATTTCTTTTTAGCTTACCTCTATCCCGATAAGCTGAAGCCAAAGCTCTTATTTTCTGTTGAGTAATAGTTCGAGTAAGTCTTGAATGAGCCCCTCGAAAGCTTGATGCAAATAAACGAATTTTTGTTCTACGTCTCCGAGCTATATATCCTCGTTTAATTCTAGTCATTGAATAAATGAAATGCAACTTTGATGAATAACTAATTGATTTCCTTTCTTTCAGTTATTCCTTTCTCCTTTCCGAGTCTATTAATAACAAAACGTATTTTTCCAATGTATAAAATCAAAATTCCACTGGCTTTTGCTACTATAACCTTCCCGACCACGATTTCTTTTTTTGTTCTAGGGATTTCACCTTAAAATACGAAATTGTATTGATACCTAGTATCAAAAAAAAATAGAAATTGATAAAGAAATAGCGGGTTCCTTCGTTTCTATGGTTACCTCTTAAACGGTGAGGTCCTCTCTATACACCGGAGCTCCTTCTTTCATTTCATCAATGTTATTGTTAACTTGTACAGTTCACCCTCTTTGGCTCTACCCATGAATTAGCTAGTAATCGGTCTTTCACAACGAGATCCACCTATACAGTAACGGTATTTAATTATGAAGATTTGTTGGGTAGCTGACCCTCTTAGTCCGCTCTTGGAAGAATAAGGCCACAATCTTTCGGTTAAATAGGATTTCCTCTGCTTAATGGATAAGCATTTGTTACCAATGGGGGATTCTTTTTCATCTAAAATGGAAAATTAGGGGTGATTGGATTTTCACCAATAGAAACCATAAATTTGATACACAATAAAAGGATACGATAAATCTTTTTTATTTATTTTTAGGTAGTGAACGGGGTTGTTCCATTCATTCTATCCTCTTCACTGGTACTGATCACTGATACGGGAAAAGTTTTGTACTTTCTTTTGTCCCGGTCCATGGTCTGAACGAGTCGCACATACACCCTAGTACATGTTCCTCGACGCTGAGGGCATCCCCGAAGGGCGGGCGATTTCGTAACATTTCTGATTGGCTGTCTTGTGTTTCTAATAAGTTGTTTAATAGTTGGCATGTTGAATTGTATACATAATGAGTTGGTTTAGATCAATCCTAACCGGATGATTATGAATTACTTCTCTATTCTATATTAATAGTAATAGAAAAGATTATATTAACCCCCCCCCGGTAAGAAGATAAAATCTAAAATTGCGGATTTGCGTGAAATCCCTGCTATTTTTTATTCAACCGCTACAAGATCAACAATTCCATGAGCTTGGGCTTCTGTTGCTGACATAAAAACATCCCTTTCCATGTCTTCGGATACAACCCATAAGGGTTTGCCTGTTCTTTGTACATAAACCCTTGTGATGGTTTCGCGCAGCTTCAGTAGTTCTTCCGCTTCCAGGATAAATTCTCCCGTTTGTGCCTCATAAAAAGAACTAGCGGGTTGATGGATCATTACCCTGATGATTTAATAAATGGTTTTCTCTATCTCGCATGATGAGTCAAAGATAATAAAAAAAAAGATAGGATTAACAACCGTACAGGCATCCTTTGTGCATTGCATACGGCTCCACAATGGAATTCATTTTTTTTTTACCTTCCATCGAAGGAATAGAAAAAAGAGGCTCTATCAGACCCAGATCAGTAAATGATCCAATAACCACCCTTCCTTTTTTTTAGTAATTTTAAAATACTATGATGGTTCCGTTGCTTTATTATTTCGTTTGTTATTCAGCAATCCCAAGGTTTCTTTTTTTTTTTTTTCAATTTTTAAATAAATATAAATATTTCGTATTATTTCATAACAGAAATATTATTAAGAGTCTTCCGTCGTGAAAACAAAAAAGTTTGTAACGCTGAAAGAGGCCTCCGATAAATCAGATAAAATCGGAAATGCTTTTTATCTCATACTACTCTTTCGATACATAATCTAATGGTTTAGGTTTAGAAAAAAAAACAATAAAAAAAAATTCTCATATCGAATTCAAAGTGCCATGCTATTATTACTTAATATTCATATTTTATATTGCGAAGGCATAGTTTTTTTTTGTCTCAAATAAAAAACTCATTGGCGCCAAGCGTGAGGGAATGCTAGACGTTTAGAAATTTCTCCTCCGACCAGAATAAAAGATCCCATTGAAGCGGCTAATCCCATGCATATTGTCTGTACATCTGGTCGCACAAATTGCATAGTATCATAAATAGCTACTCCGGGTATTACCCATCCACCGGGAGAGTTTATAAATAAATACAGATCTTTGGTATCATCCTCTATACTGAGATATACCATAAGACCAATAAGTTGATTCGAGATCTCGCTATCAACCTCTTGGCCTAAAAAAAGTAATCTTTCTCGATAAAGTCGGTTGATTAGGATAAAATTGTATCCCTTAAGAACCGTGCGGGCACCTTTTGATACATACGGTTCAAAAAAAAATAGCGAAAAAAAGAATCAATGTTTAGATTCTAGCCTTCTTTCGAGGACTCTTTCTAACTTCTAATGAAGGGGCTTTTTCTTCCCTTCCATTTTTCAAGAAATAAGAGTTTTGGCTTTTGGCCCGCGGTCGTTTATCTATACTATAAATTTCAATAAATAAAAAACCAATTCATTAAATTTATCGAACTAACTTTTCATTGATGTATTGTTTTGTTTCATCGAGATAAAATTAAAATTGCGATGTCATTTTCTTGTTCCCGAATGGTCTTCTTCAATTCTTTTAGGTTTATGCTCTACTCCGAGTAAAGATCTGCCCGATTTGGATTTGCACATATAGGACAAATGCCCCTATAGCATGTCTTTTTGCTACGACTTCTTTTTTTTCAATTTATTTCAGGCTTTTAACCAAATATTCAACCAACGTATTCATCATATTACTGGATTGATTAACAGTTTTATATCAATGCCATTTATAAATAGAATATAATACAAGTAGTAATCATAAAATAGATAGATTCCAAATTTAGTTTTTTCTAAGCGGAGCCTGGATACTTCATTTTATCAGTCCAACCAAGCAAACCATAAATTATTCTAATTGATAATATCAATCTGGATACCCCCCCCAAAACTAGATCTAATTGAACTTCACGCTCCAAATTTTTGATAATTCAATCAATCTGTCTTGGGCGAAAGAGAGGATATCTCGATCGGGAGAGAGAACGGGGAAATACCATATGACCCAATATATCTGACAAGTCGCACTATACGTCAACCCACGATGCATCTTCCTCTCCAGGACTTCGAAAAGGTACTTTTGGAACACCAATAGGCATTAAAAGAAAAAAATTAAGTACTATAAGCTCACTTTGATGTGGAAGCGTAACAACGGGTTTATTGTCTTAATAAATAAGATGGGCCTTTATCGGATTTTATCTTTTAGCATATTTTATACAGAGATTGAATAAGTTCACAAAAAAGGAAGACAGAATGAATAAAGGAAAATTCTTCCGAATAGGTTTTTTGAATGATGAACAAATCCGTATACATTCACTCATATAAACATAGGATCAACTCCCATCCACCATTGCGTATTGGTACTTATCGAGTATAGAATAGATCTGCTTCTTTTTGTTCCTACGAATAGAATTCTTCCATTATTACTAAAAGAATAGACCAAATATTAATCCTTTCGCCAATGGAATCCCCTGAGGGGAGGTCCATAGCATAGTTTTTTTCAGTGCAATAAAGTTAGATAGTGTCTATTTTTCGTTGATAAAGGGGTATTTCCATGGGTTTGCCTTGGTATCGTGTTCATACGGTTGTATTGAATGATCCCGGTCGTTTGCTTTCTGTTCATATAATGCATACAGCTCTAGTTGCTGGTTGGGCCGGTTCAATGGCTCTATACGAATTAGCAGTTTTTGATCCCTCTGATCCTGTTCTTGATCCAATGTGGAGACAAGGTATGTTCGTTATACCCTTCATGACTCGTTTAGGAATAACCAATTCTTGGGGGGGTTGGAGTATCACAGGAGGGACTATAACAAATCCGGGTATTTGGAGTTACGAAGGTGTGGCCGGAGCACATATTGTGTTTTCTGGATTGTGCTTCTTGGCAGCTATCTGGCATTGGGTGTATTGGGATCTAGAAATATTTTGTGATGAACGTACAGGAAAACCCTCTTTGGATTTGCCGAAGATTTTTGGAATTCATTTATTTCTCTCAGGGGTGGCTTGCTTTGGTTTTGGCGCATTTCATGTAACAGGATTGTATGGTCCGGGAATATGGGTATCCGATCCTTATGGATTAACCGGAAGGGTACAATCTGTAAATCCTGCGTGGGGTGTCGAAGGGTTTGATCCTTTTGTTCCGGGCGGAATAGCCTCTCATCATATTGCAGCAGGTACATTGGGCATATTAGCGGGCCTATTCCATCTTAGTGTTCGTCCGCCCCAACGTCTATACAAAGGATTACGTATGGGAAATATAGAAACCGTCCTTTCGAGTAGTATCGCTGCTGTCTTTTTTGCAGCTTTTGTTGTTGCTGGAACTATGTGGTATGGTTCAGCAACAACCCCGATTGAATTATTTGGGCCCACTCGTTATCAATGGGATCAGGGATACTTCCAGCAAGAAATATATCGAAGAGTTGGTGCCGGGCTAGCCGAAAATAAAAGTTTATCGGAAGCTTGGTCTAAAATTCCAGAAAAATTAGCTTTTTATGATTATATCGGTAATAATCCCGCAAAAGGTGGATTATTCAGAGCGGGTTCCATGGACAACGGGGATGGAATAGCTGTTGGGTGGTTAGGACACCCTGTTTTTAAAGATAAAGAAGGGCGCGAACTTTTTGTACGTCGTATGCCGACTTTTTTTGAAACATTTCCGGTTGTTTTGGTAGACGGAGACGGAATTGTTAGAGCCGATGTTCCTTTTAGAAGAGCAGAATCGAAGTATAGTGTTGAACAGGTCGGTGTAACTGTTGAGTTCTATGGCGGTGAACTCAATGGAGTGAGTTATAGTGATCCTGCTACTGTGAAAAAATATGCTAGACGTGCTCAATTGGGTGAAATTTTTGAATTAGATCGTGCTACTTTGAAATCCGATGGGGTTTTTCGTAGCAGTCCAAGGGGTTGGTTTACTTTTGGGCATGCTTCGTTTGCTTTGCTCTTCTTCTTCGGACACATTTGGCATGGTGCTAGAACCTTGTTCAGAGATGTCTTTGCTGGGATTGACCCAGATTTAGATGCTCAAGTAGAATTTGGGGCATTCCAAAAACTTGGAGATCCTACTACAAGAAGACAGGTAGTCTGATACAAGATTGCTCTGTTCCTTTTTGCCTTTATTTTTTGATTTGCCATAGGTAGGGTACCGGATAAATCTTGATTCGGATTGCTGACTTTTCGTTTCTTTGACTCTTGTCTTGGTCTTTTTTTTTTTTTATCCGGAAAAAGATCCCAACTAAACAGGTATGGAAGCTATAATTGTAAACCGAAATCAAATCTATGGAAGCATTGGTTTATACATTCCTCTTAGTCTCGACTCTAGGAATAATTTTTTTCGCTATCTTTTTTCGCGAACCACCTAAAGTTCCAACTAAAAAGATGAAATGATTTCTCATTATCTCAATTGAAGTAACGAGCCTCACAATATTGTGAGGCTCATTACTTCAACTAGTCCCCGTGTTCCTCGAATGGATCTCTTAGTTGTTGAGAGGGTTGCCCAAAAGCAGTATATAAGGCATACCCAGTAAAACTTACAAGTAAACCAGATATAGAGATGGCAACTAGGGTTGCTGTTTCCATTATTATATAATTTCAAGACCACAATGGATCTACGATAAGATCATTTATTTACAATGGAATGGTATACAAAGTCAACAGATCTCACTGAATAAAAAAAAATAGGATTTATGGCTACACAAACCGTTGAGGATAGTTCTAGATCTGGTCCAAGACGAACTATTGTAGGGGATTTATTGAAACCATTGAATTCGGAATATGGTAAAGTGGCTCCTGGGTGGGGAACTACGCCTTTGATGGGTGTCGCGATGGCTCTATTTGCGATATTCCTATCTATTATTTTGGAGATTTATAATTCTTCCATTTTACTGGACGGAATTTCAATGAATTAGATTCGCTTCACAAGAACCCCTAAATAAACTTTTCAATAAAAAGTAAGTATGTGGGTCTCCGCTTTTTAGCCCACTCTTTTTTGGTAGTTCGATCGTGGAATTTTTTTTTTCTGTATTTCCGGAATATGAGTGTGTGACTTGTTATAATTGAT